AAAGCAAGAAAGAGCCTTTTTTCGATTGACTATTTGGCCAAGAATCCCCTGTAATTGCTATTGAATCCGGTGCTTTCTTTCTCTTTCGATTTCGATGGTCTCTATAGTCTCATTTTTCCTTCCTTGATGCGACTAAAACTAGAAAAGACTTTTTCAAAAAGCCTTCGCCTTCGACTTGAAAGAAGCCAACACCCTCAGGTTCTGGTTCTTGTGCCTCGAACTCGACTTCTGCCAAGCACCTTCTTCCTTAATTAAAACCCAGGCGACCAGTCGAATACATTGTCAGTAGATATTCATCCGGAGGTCTCATAAGGAATGCTTACATACAAGACAACTAACTATAAGTCAGCAGACCAGTAAGAAAGGCCGCTGATGAAGCGAACCTAGATTCCGTATTATGTAGTAATTGATTTACTGAATACGGGTAAGAAGCTTCATCACTTTCCTCAGTAAGAGGGTCAATCCCTCTGGAAGGAAAGAAATAGCTAAATACTGGAACAATGTATTGCGAGGACCATTCTAACATATCAGTAGAAAAAGGGCCGCGTTCGGATAAACGAAGCAGACCAAAATCCCAAAAGCGAGGCCTTATCCCATAAGGCGACCGAGAAGAAGTCCCAGATCATCCTATGGAACGGTAATTTATCACCCGGCACATAACGATAGGGGGCCTTGCCTCATGATTTTCTTGGCAAGCATTTGGCTGTTGACGTGTCCTCTGCACTCATTTGAATGAGCTTGTTCAAAGAATGTGCGCTCCTTCTTCCTATTAAGTAAGGAAGGGCAAGTACCCCTTGAAGGACCTTTTGTAAAGGACATCTCCCAAGATCACAAATCGTCGGGCAAGTTCCCTCCGGGCTCTCCTCTGACCACGAGTGGTGTACTCTGGTATGAACCCGTTCTTGAGGTAATTGTAGAAATCAGAATAGCATGGTTCCCATCGTCCTCGACCTTAACGGCCTCGTCTTGACTGGTGATAGTTCATCATGTTCCAACTCTCAATAGTCTTCATCCAAGAAGATGAATGAGTCCCGTTCGACGGAAGGACTCTCTGTGGCTGGGATGCCCAATCTCTCGATGACAAGCGACTCTGTGCTTCGGTGTACTAGCATGTGTACTAGAGGGGCTGAGTATTCATTCCATAAGGGCTAGCGAGTCAGCCAAGCGATTGTAGATTCTCGGAACATGGGCGAAGGTGATCTCCCTAAAGCGCTTGATTAGGTCAATGGCAAGTTCTTGGTACGATATGAGTTGGGGCTCTTTGGTCTTCCGTTCTCCCTCCCTACTCCCCTTATTATAAGTGAAGTTGGGTACTCACTTTTTTTCCTTTCATTATCATTCTGAAATGGTGTTGGCGTCCATTATGGTGAATGGGTGGGGCTTTGGTAATGGGCTTGACCTTCCCAGGGAAATAGCTCCATCCCTTCGTAGGCCTTAGAACTGGTAAAGGGAGTCTTGTCTTGCTTCTGCCCATTCGCGGCTATCCAGCTGAAAACTTTTGAGGCAAGCAGACGAACGAAAGGAGAGTTCTTGGTTGAGTTGATTCTTCGATTCTTTGTTTGTGAATAAGCGACCCAAAGAAAACCTGAACCTAAAATGAGAGAACCGCCCCAGGAATCTCAACCTACACAAGGCCAAGTTCATTCGTCTTGGGTTGGATGCTAACAAGGATTTCTGTCTCCTCCTTACCGTAATGCGAATCTCGTATCTTACTTTTTTTGGTTAGTGGCTGCTTTTTATTTTTTTATTGGAATTTTCTTGTCTTCTTGCAACACTGTTGTTCATCATTTATGAATTTGAAGATGAAATCTCTCTTTGGTGGTGGATGGAGAATAGGTCCCCTGTGTTTTCTATTTAGGAAGCAGATAATTGCTATTCCCAAGAAAGGTTAGCTCTCGCGCCCTATTTATTTGTTTGATATTTAAATATCTCTTGTTTTCTGAGTGAGGCAGTGGTCTTTCTTTCTTCTCAAGTAGCGTAGGCCGCTAAGGGGGATTTAGATAAATCAAAAAAAGACCTCAAGGGCGTTAAGCATACGAGAATACCCTATTGAAGTGAAGGAGTTAGAGGGCGTTAAGCAAGAGCTAAGACAAAACGTACCAATTGGTGGCGTCGATTACTTTATTTCCTGATGCTACATAAGCGCTGTTACAGTATCCGCTGCTCTTACTCTTAGTGGATCAATCAGTCTATTGCCAACCGGATTTCTCTGCCAATGCTGTGAATGGTACCCTCTCTCTAGTCGAATGAGTGAACTAGCTTCCCCATTAGGTAAAGTGACCACATCCCGCTCTTTGCATTAGAGTCCCCTCTAATCTTAAGTTAAGCAAAGATTGTGCTTTTTGTGAATCCTCTATTTTCTTTTTTCTCCCCTCGTATCCCTATCCCTTTAGCACATCCTCTCCCAGCAAAAGGGTCAATTTGTAGAGGATTTGACTTCAACTTGCTATCGGAAAAGTCTTTCAGCTTTCTTCCTTTTTGGTATCCGGATTGAACCAACTCTCTTGCTTGATCATTCGCTGCCCAAGAAGCGACTACCTAAATTGTCTCCTGCTCAATCCTTATTTATGGAAAGAAGAGCGCCCCTTTCCTTTTCTATAGGAAAGCGCCCTCAGGTACTTGACCGAACAAGGTCAACTCCGCAACTCACAGTAGATTTCATGAGTGGTTCGCTATACTGCCTTAACTTAAGAGCTACTTGTGTGGAGCTTCTCGGCTCATCACCTTTGCGTTCTCGAACTATAGCAGCCTTTTCCATCGTCTTTCGCTGACCCTGGTTCTATCAAACCAGCTTCTTCAATCCTGGTGTGAACTTCTTCCTGTCTTCTTACCCAAGAGCTTCTTTTTCCTCCCTTAGAGAATTCACTCTCTTGAAGTAAGATAGCAGCTAAGACCGTCCGCATCAACTGGTTCGTTTATCTTGCTTACGGTCCAGGGCGACTATAGCATTTTCCTTAAGTCCAAGGCTAAAAGCCAGTCTTTCATTCTCATTCTTTGCAAACAACCCTATCAATAGTTTGACTTTAGGCACTCTAGATCCTATAATCTAAGTGATCAAGTAAATCAGACTCATAGGGTATTTAACGATATCTTTTTCACTAAGAATCGAGAGGAATACAAGGATAGCCTAGCCCTATGAAACTCCCTGCTAGTCAGGTCAGGCCTTAGGCCAGATGGGGAAGAGTTAGACCTCCCTGGGCAACCCTTTCATCGTAGATACCATCTCTAATAAGCGGGGGTGAACCTCTGCTCCGAACGGCTGTAGATGCATTGATAGAAAGACAAGCAACCGAACCGAACACCCGAGAGAGGAATACAAGGGGGGACAAGTGATGGAACACTCGACCACTGCCCCACCTCCCTGGGAAGTCTATAGAGTTCTTGCCCCCTCTACCTATCTTGGGTGAGCTACATCCATACATAGTCTAAGCCTCTGATTGACTGTACTAGGTACGGAATCTTAGTCCCAAGAGTTCTGCAGAAGCGGGCTAAAGGCAATAGTTCGCTAGGGTGGTTGTCCCAATTCCTTGATAAGATCGCTACCGAACGCCCCCAAAAGCCTAGTCTTTAGAAGGAACGAACGGATTTCTTAGTTCGTTCGTGCAATGAAGAATCTTATCTCTAGGTGGAGACTTTTTAAGGTCCGATTTATAAGGAACTTTTGGGGTTGACCAAGTCCTATGCCTGAAGAAGGAAATCCGCCCATTACTACTGGAGTGAAAGAACATCTCCTTCAATATACGACGTATGAGGTGACTATGCCATAAGCATCAGCCGAGAAGAAGTTTCTTTTGAGATCTACTTTTCTTTCCTTTTTTCTTCTCCTGCTTATTTACTCCTTTTCTTTTGTTTTGGTATGCCGACCCGAGGTAGAGTAAGGGTTGACTTTTTCTGTTCAAGACTGTGGGGTAATAGCAAGCTCAACTCGAGACGAGAAATAACGTAGGAGAGAGAACTCCTGTCGTTACATGGGGAACTCCGGACCTAGGCCCGATAGAAGAGAAAGCCACCTGAGTGCTTAGCATCCCGCCATTTACATGCCATGCCTTGTCAGCTCGATTGCCACGTGAAAGCTTTTCTTTCCGACACTGCCTCTTCTCCTTTCGGAATTCACTCAGCTGTGAAAAAAGCGATTTCAAATCGAGATTTTGGAGTATACATTTTCGTATATAAAGTAAAGAACATACTACTAGCATCAATACCACCAGAGGCTGCAGATGAATCTGCTCCATTAGTCTAGCTAGCTACGGCTTCAAAGCCAAGCCCCTTCCGTTGGGAAAATGTTCACTCGATGCTGGTCCAAGTAAAATCGCTACCGAGCGCCCCAAGCTCCATGTCTTATTAAATAATACTAGTAGGCCCTGAGCCCGTTCCTCTTGCCATCTCTCTTTGCTAAGTTCTTTGTTTTCATTCCAATATTTTATAGATAGCTAGGTTAGAATCTGAGATTGTACTATATAGCTAAATTGAGAATTAAGACCTCACTCCACGCTGAGAAATTGCGTAAGAGAAAGAGATTGATAGTCAGTCTCTTTCAAAGCAAAGAAAAAAGGACCAACGAGGATTCAGGAGTCGAAGGAGTAGGAGTAGGAGCTAATTTGGACGGAATCAAATGATTACGAGATATAGAATGAGAGAAAGGAGAGCACTTAGACAATTCACTTTGAGTAGAGGGAAGTCTGCTGGTAGGAATTCCTCAGGGCGTATTACGCTTTTTCACCGAGGGGGTGGATCGAAGCGATTGCAGCGAAGAATTGATCTGAAACGAAGCACTTTGTCTATGGGCATTGTAGAAAGGATAGAATATGACCCTAATCGTTCTTCTCGAATCGCTCTAGTACGATGGAAAGAGTGTGTCCGCCAGAGGAAATGCAAGACGATAGAAGAGTTTGCTCCGCCGCGTAAGATTCTCGAATGTACCACCATCCGCGGTCCATTTTCGTTCTCTTCCCTGCCCGGGAAGGTGGATCAAAGAAAGGTAGCTTGCTTCTCTCCTGGACTGAAGGCGGATTATGTAGTGGTCGGCCTTCCTACCAGAATGCCTTCTTGGTCGAAGAGCCCCTTTACTAGTAAGGGCGCAGGAAGCAAAAAAACTTGCGTGAAGGACGTTTTCTTCTCTGCACTCTCCTCTCCAAATCCAAAAGCCAAGGGAGAGACTGCATCCCTTTCCTTCGGTAGCTCTTTTGCTTTCCCAAGGATAGCGGTAGCTGGGGCAAAGCCCGCTTTCTTCGCTCCGCGAATGAGAGAGAAAGTCAGAGGAAAAAACACGTTCTCTCTTTGCGAGATCCGAAAGTGGAGAACGCATAGCATTCTCTGGGCACATAGGATCAAACGTAAAGCAGCGCTCTCTTGGCAGAGTTTTAGGCGGCAAGAGACTTTAGGGCTTGTTGGAGCTTCTGAGCATAACGAATCGAAGCCGAAGATGGATCAAGGTAGCTTGCCTGCCAAGCCGATAGGCGAAGGGACGAAGGATGGAACGTGCAAAGTCGATCGTGCACCTGTCGTGTGACCCGTTGGTCCTAAGCAATGTCTTGCGCGAAGCGACCCACCTAGAAACAGCTCTCCTTTATGTTAGGGGGACACTAAAATGGAACTTCGATCGGATGCGGGTATCAAATCCCGCCGCTGAGATGTCCAGCGGATTCCTGGGCCTTGACGAATGGCCGGCCACCTTTTACGTTAGAAGAGCAAAAGGCCCAGGGCATAGCAGGATGAACCAATGTGAATGAGTCTAAGCTTCGTTGCCCGAACACGATTGGTGCTGACCACACTAGGTGCTACCGTGGTAGCGAGAGGCCAGGCGGTGACAATTGAGAGGTTGTCACTGAGCATTCCTAGTCACACGGGAAGAGAGGTCAAATGGCAAGGCAAGGCCATACGCCCGTTTGGCTCCTCGCGGAGTATAGCTCACATCCAAACATCTGATTGGGGAACGGGGCAACGCCCATGAAGCTCCGGCGGAAAGGGAAGGCCTGCCAGGCCGTATGCCCATGGGTGCAGGATTCTTCGAAAAAGCGCGGGCTGACTCGGAGACCTGGGACCTTGACTTAGCAACGAATGAAGGGAAGCTCGAAGAGCTTTCTCCGCCAGCGGCTTATGTAGTGGTCGGCCTTATAAAGCTCGCTAAGCTTCGCTTCCCTCCCCCCTTCCCTTATTAAGTGGAAAATAGTAGTCGGCATTCTATAAGCGACTTGCAGAGTCTACGAAGCTTTGCTTCTTGTAGTCGGCCCGTAATGCCTCCCTTCATTTGCTTGCCTCCTTCCAGCTCAGAATGCCTAATGCCTATTATATAGTGCTAGAAGCTAACCGCCAGAAGCTCACCCTTCGGGTGTCGCTTCCAGCGCAGGAGGCCAAGCATTCTGCCAGACGTCCCGGCCTGGGAGCCCCGTTCGCCTTTGGTACTTCAGTAGTACTTAAGTAGCTAACTTTCCAAAGGTGAACAGCCCCCTGTCCTTTATAGTCGTAAAGGGCTTCCTCAGAAAAGAAAAGTAAGGAAGGAGGCATTCGAAAGGCCGACCACTATATCATAGGCATTATGGTGGTAAGACCGACGACTACACGGCTCTATACACCAAGTCATGAGCGATAGCGAAGCCAAGCCGCCGTCTATAGGCGAGGGGACGAAAGCCCGACGAAGGCCTATGCTACAGTAAAAAGTACGTTAAGGTTACGAAGTCACTTAGCCGTATACAAATACAAAGGGAAAGGCGTCAGTACGGAGTCACGTCAGCTGTGGATATAGACTAGGCTATAAGGAACGGAGTCTTAAACTATGGACCGAGACTACACTAAGGAACAAGGAAGCTTGACTGAGCAAAGAAGTCAAGGAACGAAGCTGCTTCTCTAATAGCCCCCCGTTGAATAGGAGGGCGAAGGCTTTTTGAAAAAGTCGTTTTTGGCTTGTAAATGAATTTTTTTTCTATTAAGAGAGAGGGGGCTTCAAGTTCTTAGGAAGAGCCGTACGAGGCAGCTCACGTACGGTTCGGGAGCCGAGCCCCAGCACAGGGGCTTAGGTCAACACTTATATAATAGCCAGTCATCAATTGGAAGCGGGCAAGATGGTGATAAATTGCGATTGGTCTAAACCTTCGACTAGCCACTTATTGCGACCTGCCCATACATACTAAGACCTTGTTCACACAGCGAAGAAAGGCCGAGTGGAAGGAAGGGGGCAGTCAGCTGGCTGCTTCTTGGCCGCGCCCCCCTGCTTATAGATACGAGATACTTGATCTAAATTTGAAAATAGGAAATTGCATACCATTAGCCGACATACGTATAGGAACATGGGTACATGATATTGAATGTCATCCAGGTCAAGGCGCAAAGCTGGCTCGAGCCGCAAGAACTTTTACTAAAATAATGAAGGAACCAGCACCCCCTATACTCTCTCTTAGGCTTGTGCGGCTACCTTCGGGTGTTGAAAACCTCATTGATTTTCGATGCCGAGCTACTATATGGTATAGTTTTCAATCCCAACCATGGTGCACGTAAGCTTAGAAAAGCTGGACAAAGCCAGTGGTTAGGCAGACGCCCCGTTGTTCGTGGTGTTGCAATGAATCCAGTAGATCATCCTCATGGAAGAGGCGAAAGGCGCAATGAAAGAGTCAGAAAAAGATGTGAACATGAAGACAGAGGATACCCTACTAGGAAACAAAGCTCGTGGAAGTTTCCCAAGTAGCTCTGGTGAAAGGGAAAGCCCAATAACGGCAGGCTAGTTTCGACTTGGCTTCTTAGACTAAGCAATGAAACCCTTATACATACAAGCCAGATTTGAGCGCTTTTTTCGCACGTTGAGCTGCTTATAGTTTTTGCCTATAAAAGAACTAAAAAACTCATCTTTCTCATTAGTGACGGCAGCTTTTTGATGGCACTGTAAGAAGCACGGAGGGAGATGTATCTGGGAGTGAGGTTAGGATCGACCTCGCACCATTGACGACGCTATGCCTCGCTCTTCTATCAAGTGGAGAGCTCCCCGGCGCTCTCTCTCCCTTCCTTCTACGCCTGTGGTTCTTGCACAAGCTAGCCCAATAATTGGACAGGTGCCAGGTACTAGCAATACGAGGAGAGGACTTTGAGGTTGGGCTTCAGAACATAGATGGATTCTTTAGATAAGTCATTCTTTACCTTTCCGCCCTAAGCCTTCGATCTAAATGCAGGAGTCTCGGTTGTATTCTGTTCTTCAAGAATCGTTTTGATTCGAATTATCGTATTTTAAATGACCGATCGGTCCGGTTTACTTTTTTCACCAAAAGCGAGGGGGGCATGAGAGCCCAAGAGAGATAGGGGCGTAGGGATCTGATATTTATCTTTTTCTTTGCTTTGGCCTAGGCTTTTATCATGTATCCGCATAGGAGTTGATTACGATTCTATAGGCTTCTGCGCCCAATAAAAGAATTCTCTCTCCGGTCTTACCATCAGCGGATAGGAAAGGAGAAAGTCGTGCTACTCCACACTTTGCTTATATACGCTTATGTAGAGGCACCCTTCTCAAAGTGCACAGCTAGACACCCCAAGCTCCCTTACAAAGCTAACCGAGAACAAGGTTGAGCGCCTATTAAATTGCTAAACCAAGAGCCCTTCTCACGGGCAATTCTTCTTCCGGAAATGACGAATGGAAGACGGAGCGCGTTCAACCCTTGCTCCAGAGATGAAGTAAAGTCCGCTATGCCAGTTTCATGATGCATGATAGGACTACAGCTCATAGATTTGGCTGGTCTTCATAGAACCCATATAGAAAAAAGATGGAATTCTCACTCCAGTCCATACCTTGAGGCAAGCGAGAGACCGATATACCAATTGCGCTAGTCAAGGTAGTTGGGCGGCTTTGAAATAGAAAACTTTACTTTTACATAATTAAATAGAAAATCTAAATATAAAGAAGACGATTCTCGGCTTCTCCTCGATGTAGTTTGCTTTCTTGGTTCACCAGTCCTACTACTCGACTTGGAAAGCGGCTCTTTCTTCTCTTAATAATAAACTACTTATTTCGTTTCAGTCATCAGCACCTTATACCTGAGGATGCTCTTTTAGTTTAAATCCCTCCATCCCATACTGGGTGACTGAACTCACAAGAGAAATCTGACTTCTCCTTAATGGCCGATAGCATTCAATCATGGAAGGAAGCCAAAACAACCCAAGAAGTCTTCGATCTCCTTCAAAGGAGTTTGGTCTTGCGGAATATTACTTACTTAAAAAAAAAAGAAAAATAGGACTGGATTGTAGCCTGGCTTGAACCACTTCAATAGCCGGAGAGAGAACTCATTCAGTCCGACCTAAAGTAACTTACATTAGGCGAATAGGGCCTCTTTGACTTCTCGACTCCTTACCTGTATTCCTTCTCTTACTAGCCTAGCTAGAATATTTCTTTATACTAACGGCAAACATTTTTTACCTCCCGGAAGCTCGTTACGCTTAACGCCCACTTACTTAAAGACTCGTTGGTTCACGACTCTATAAATGAAAATCTTTATTTGAGTCGTTACCTACAGAAGCAGTTTCCCTTCTCCGGATTTACCCGGTGAGGGTGGCGCTTGTGAGTCAACGTTGACACTTTCAATGTATGGATCATACCTTTGGCATCCTGGGACAGTAGTCCTAGGTACTGAAGTGACTCCCCGGTAGATAAAGTGCTGGCAGAAAGGAACTCTCAAAGCATGGGGTTTCACCAGGCGAAACTCCTATCCCCAAAGGCCACTGGGCTTCTAAGAAAGAGGGTGCGGGTCAAATCCGCATCTTTGCGCACTTTACTTCAAGGGATGGTGCGTCCGATACATGATCTACTCTGCGCTCCACTAGAGAGGCAAGAACTAGGGAGTCAGACTTTTAAGAAAAGATAGGAATGAAAAATGCCGCACTCCCGCAAAGGTGCCTCGCATAATCACTCTATGCTTCCTTAGGTCCTTAACCTACTAGACTTTCTATGATCATATATGAGATTACTGACTATTTAGGAACAAGACTTCTGGAGGAAGGGAAGCAGTAGGACTAGGGATAGGAGGCACTTTTAAAAGTAGCAGTCGTAATAGCAATAGGAGTAGCAGGGGAAGTAGAGGAAGCATCCAATTTGACATTAGAAGGGGCTTTGCCACGTCGAGGAAGAGAATAAGCTCTTTGCGGGAGGGCGGTTAGCAAGAAGGTTTTTGAATCAATAAAGGAAGAATGCGCTCCTATTAAATTGGGAATAGAAGGGGAATGAAGGAAAATTGCTATTTGCTTAAGCACGAGATTCGACAGTTGTGATTCCGCTTTCATGTCTTGGATTTCCCTTTCATCATTTCACTACTAAGCAAAATAGGCCAACTACAGGCACTAAGGTCAATGAAGTAGGTGCCGCACCATTGACATTTGACCGGTGAAAGCTTAATCTCATCTCTAGTTGTACCAACGAGGAGAGTCAATCTCAACTACGCTAAATGAGGATCGAATCGAAGCCTCTCCTATCGCTCTTTGCCCCATAGCTATTGCAGTTCATCAGCTATTTCATCGCTATGCGTGCGATGCAGATGCAGCCTTGCCGATTTCTTCTTCTCTATATGCATGCATATGCTATTTCCTCGATCCATTTCTTTTCAATGATTTGATGATAAGCAATTCATGCACAATTCAATTCTTTCTACGCTCGGTTCAAACGAGAGACCCCAAACCAAGGGCAATCTTCTCGTAGACTGAGCACTATTAGCTGTATATTATTCTGTACATACGGTGTAAATACCGTTCTTATTTTTTTTTACCATATATAAAGAAGATTCCCTAGGGCACTAACCCAATCTCACTGAATGAAGTTTCACATCTTTCGTCTCAACTTGTCGGACCGCTACCCGGAGCGATGGGTGGGGGAGGAAGATGACGGTGATGATTTTCACTCGATGATCAGTTCTCTACCGGGACAAAGAAGATGATCACCAGCAGAGATAGCAATTCGAACCTTCTAGTATCCCTACCGCTCGGTCGACTGCTTCTTCGACTGACTCAACCATGTCAGTCTTCATTGACTGCTTCATCAACAGAATCGCCGGAATCAACCGGCTCTACTGAAGAAACTACTCGCTCTGTATCGGAGCTGACCGGGCAAACAGGTAAGCTCCGATACAGTTAGCTCGAAAGCTAATTCCTTTACCCGCCGGGTCAGCTCTTAAAGCAAAAGGCCCACTCTCCATATTCCCTCCCCCAGGATCTCCTCCTATTTCAATATGACTTCTGCCATCAATATGAACAGGTTCCGGTTAGGAGCCACCTATCTTTGTATTTGTAGGTCAACCCTTTCCTGCGTTTCAAGCTAAGGTAAACCTAAGCTCAGGATGGCTGAAAAAAAGGTCAGGGGGGATCGGGCTTTGGTCCTTATGTTTGTTTCAGTCTTAACCTTTGACTTCGAACAATGTTAATTGCAAACAATGTTCTCACTTTTTTCCAAACTTACTTAAGTTAAGGAATTCCGGAAATCCGAAATTTCCCATTAATGCAGGAAGATCGAAGTAGTAGTAGTAACTAAAATTCAAATAATATGGTCAATCGTGGTCGTGTGGCACCGCCGTCTTGTACTGATGCTGGAGTAGTCCTCTTTTTTGAGTTAGTTATGGACTAACGTTTTATTGAATAGGAATCCCTTTCCTTTAGTTGCTTAGTCACACGCCCACTCAGAATCACCGGAGAGCCTATTGCTTCCAACTTACTGGACAAGGCTGGGACTGAGACGCCCTCCCCCGGAACATATCAATCCTATAAACCCTGGGAAGGAAGCTTCATTTTGATTAGTCGTCCTATCGTAATTAAATAAGTAGTAGATCCCGAGTGCCACCGATATAGCTCTTGGAGGGCTAGTAGAAGTTGTTCACTCGGTTCGAAGAACAGGACCGACTGTGATCTTCTCTGCTTTTGTCGACTCGGAACGAATGCTTGAAGCTTCAAATACCGTTCTTTGGTCTTGTGAAAATGCTTTCCGTAGTAGATCCGAATTGATTGACTAAAGGGTGCTTGACAAAGAATTAGCCCGGACCTAGAAAGGAGAAAGCCAAAAGGCTAGATTTCTCTTTGCCAACAAGAGGAGTCGATTTAGTAGTTCACGATGAAAGGCATAATATAGAAAGGCGAGAAAGACCAGGCAATCTCCGAGTTTAAATCGATCCCAGTCATTCTTATTCTTCTTCGCTTGCCACTGGTTCCAATCGCTTGCTGTCCTCCAACTTGCTGTTTCGGGCCAAGTCTACCATGGGCACACCAGGATATGTCCTCAAGAAATGGGACTTAAACTGGGTCAATACGCCTGTGTTGCAGACTCTAGTAAGAACCTTAATAAGAACTAAAAAGAGAGATTTCCTTAATCCACTAGAAGCTACTTAAGGGGCTACTCCCTTGAGAAGGGAAATAGAAGAGCTTTTAAGCCACGTTGAGAATGGTCGGTGGGGTCAATGAAATGAAAGGTATGTAAACCGACACTGACGCAGAGACATATGCTGTTGTTTCAGTAAATGAAGAATAGGATTTCTTCCCTTTCAAGGTAGGTAAATAGGTATACTACAGAATCGGAGCATAGGAAGGGCCAAGGTCTTCTTCTTCAGAATCGTCTCAATCCTTTCCTGGATTAGGAAAGGCTAAAGGCTGCTACCTTCACCTTAGAGTCCCTCCATGATTACTAAAACTCTCCAGAACGGCTCCCTCTTTTCAGTCTATGTCTTCATCTTCATGAATCGATAAATCAAAATTTCAATCTCCGGTCCGGGGCCAAGTCCTAAAACTACTGACTTTCCGGCAAGACCGGTTGCGGATTCATCCTCGGCTTCACTTTTAAATACGTCAATTTCCCATGTGCCCACCTTCCCGCTTTCAGTCAAGTGTCAGTTCCTTGTCTTATTCTTGGCATCTAGATCGATTCCTAAGGCTGGTAATGCCGAATCAATCAAGGATAAGGCAATACAGTAAGATCGGAAAATATGAATAATTAGGATTGCTTTCCTTAAGGCTAGAAAGGTAGGCTTATCGCCGAGTTTCAGTACAAGACAACAAGCCCAGCTAAAAAGGAAAGTGGTAAGATCTTAGATCTTTTTATTACGATATCTTCCTCAAAAGGCCGTCAAATGGCAGGTTGTCCAAAGACGATTGGGGAACTACGAGTGAGAAGGGTAATAGGCGCACTCAGGCAAGCATTTAAGCTTGGTATTCGGAGGTCGGGTCTTCCTCGAGTGCAATAAAGGTCAAACGATTTATTCTACATAGGGGATTCCGCTTTGTCGCCTAGTAAGAAAGAGAGAGGACGGAATTTTCTTGAGAATGGACCTCTCCCAGGACAGGAATTTGAGTTGAAGATGGGGTATAGTTTGCCCAATCTGTATTTGGGATTTCGTTCTCGAAGGAGTTATGGCGCATTAGGTAGAACCTACTTCATTTTCTTTTGATGTAACCAGTCTTAAATCCGCCAAATGGATAAGGTCACCCAAGAGTGGGATTGGATTAGTCTTTTGGACTAGAACTTGGGAATAGAAGAACAAATAGAATTCTCCTTCGCTTCAAGACTGCCAGCCTCTTCGCTTTGAGCCTCGCAGCGGAAAGGCCGATCTCTCTTTCTCTTCTTTTAGCTTAAAGAAGAGAAAGATCTTAGTTAACCCAAAGGAGAGGTAAGAAAGCACTCTTCCAGGCAGTAGAAGTAGGAGTAGGACGAATCGCTTGTTCGAGAATGCGCAGTTCTCTTTGCACGAATGCTCTCTTAGGCAGCTATCGAATAGGCTTTTCGGGATTAACCTGATTGAGGTTTAGTTTTAGTAAGGGCGGTAGGATTAAGATTAGGAGATTGATTGAGTGAAGTAGGCTTCGGTTAAATATGAAATAGAAGTAGGACATCCTTTATAAAGTCAAGTATGCCATAACTCGTAGCCTTGTTGAAATAGTCTCCTCTTTCTTGTCTTTCTTCTCCCCTAAGAGGAAGAAGTCTCGTCTCGAAAAGACCAATTGAAGCTTTTCTCTTCCCTGGGATTGGCTTTGAAAGAAGAGGACTTATTATACCATGAACGGACTCCTTGTCAGGAAGAGATAGAGAGTTGGCTTTCCTGGCTTCTCTCTTTCGCCTTATCGATGCATTGCTTGGGTCTTCATTGGGCACTAGTTGCGCACTAGCTCTTCGGTGTGAATAAGAAAGTGTCAAGTGATTGACTCTTTCGGGGGTGTGGCTAGCTTTACTGATTGAAGTGCTGGTGGCTTGTTTGCCGGCGATTAATGCTTTCCTATTCGCCCTACTTGAACAACCACTCCGTGGGCTACTCGACCAGGAGAGGAGGACCAAGACCACTGCCTCCTTCCCATTTATATTACAGCAGCACTAGTCACTACTAAGAAAAGAACAGACAGATAGAGATACATAGCCATATAGACATAGAGAAGTGAAATGTTGAATGGACTGTAGTTACTTAGTCTCTCGATGCTTTTATTTATAAGTTACTGTAGTCCCATACCTTTGTCCATTACCTGCCTAGCGGAATTCCTTCAAAGAAACTTTCAGGCACGGAAAGGCTGCTTCGGTTCGGTTGGTTACCCATTAGTTAGAAAGAAAGAACCAGCCATCAACGAAAGCTTACAGGATTCACATTTAGTTAGAAATGCCATTTTTCGATAAGGAATGATTCAGCTTGGCCTGCCATTTTAGTAGCCAACTTCGGTACTAGTCCTAACGACTTACGATACTCATATTCCGGAAGTCCACTCTACCACTTTGCAGTCTTACCGGGTACGTCTGATATGCCCGGAAAAGATAATCCAACTTGTGCGAAGATGTGATTGCGATCATACTACCAGAAGGAAGTGATGTCTTCGAGCTACGATCGAAAGATCAAGAAGAAGTCTAATCTACTTGAATATTACAAGCTATTGATAGTATAGTAATGGGAACTTAGTTTCAGAAGGGGTGCTATATGCGATCCATTTTTGAATAAGACCTATTACCATTACCAAAAGCAGAAAGATAAGTCCCCGAAATCTATTTTGAAAGGTCCTGGGATGAAAGCAGTGCCTCTAGCCTTGTATATGCCTTAGCTTTAGTTCGCCTTTTCGGGTCGACCCTAGAACAAGCTTATATATAACATACTTAGATATCCACTATATAGTAATAGTACTTTTTATAAGTTAGTATCTAAGGTGAACTCGGTCTAGATTCGATCTCTAACTCTAAGAGTAACTTGAAGGGGTGATCCGGTTAGGACAAGAGAATGAATAGAAAGACTAGGACTCAACATTGGCTAACTCAAGACAAGCTAACGAAAGGGAAAGCCCCTTTCATTATCTGCATTGCCGTCTCGCTTAGTAAGGTGCAATGACTTTTCCGGTTCTGCTTCCACTCCGCCCTCCATCCAGTAGATCTTCACCTAGCTAGGATTCTGACTCTCAAACGGGGGGAACGCAACCTATTAGATTGTTGACCTGGCCTCTGACTTCGTTTTAGGCTGAAGTAATTTGAGGCCTAATATGGGTATGGAATGATTTTCACCACCTACCTGGTAGATGTGTGCATTTGACCTCTACCCATACCTTTTCTATCTATGCTCCGCTCCAACCATGATAGCGATTTAGGCTATTGGTGCTTCTTTCGGGGGTTCAACCAGCCTGGATAAACCACTTCTGGCTTTGCCTCATACCCGGTCTTTGGACTTTGATATGTTTTCTTTAGGATAAACTGAAATGGGCTTCGCCCCCGCTTATGGTCCACCAAGACTTTTAATTTCTCAATGAACCGTTCCGCCTTTTCGAGACTTTAGGGCCCTTGCACGTGAACTCCTTCCTGACAGGGATTGCCCCCTCGTATGCAATTCCTTCATCCTTAGAGACGGGGAGGACGGATATGAGATATAAATTGAGTAAGTCATCTCAGACGTAAAGAATCCGCTATCTCATGGTGGTATAGATCGAGTGATAACGAGATGGCAGAAGGAAGCACATCGACACTCAGTCTCCTGTCAGACCAGGTGAAGAGGAATGAAGGTCTATTTCCCAATTCGCTGACATATGAGGAAATCCGCTTCAAAGAGATTTCTTTCTTTGTGAAGCTCAAGAACTTGGCATGACAGAATTGGGTTTGAGGAGGAGAAGGCAAAGCCAATGTTGGGAATGCTGTTTGATAAATTGTGCTATAAGTGTAAGTGCGGAGAACCGGAGTCAAAGTAGGGGAAGGTTGACGAAAAGAGGGGCCATGCGTAGAAGTTACCTATCTAAAACATAGGTCGTTTTTCTAGATCTTGTATGGCCGTTTATTGGGTCGGTCCTATGGCGATGGAGGATATCTCACAATAAGTGAGGGCTGAAGAACGAGTGAATCTTGTTTTAGAGTCTATGCCCATTGCCGATCATGTGCTAAGTTTCCCCGCTTTCGATTCCGACCAAGGGGAATTTCTTATTCTTCTTGGAGTGAGTTTAGTTCCTCGTGTCGGTCTCTCATGAGGATGTAACCGCAGTTTCTTCTTGAGTTGACTTGGCTGTCTCCTATTCGATTGTTGGAAATGTTAGAAGCCTTTTTCGGTCGCATTCAGGGTAAATGCTTTTCTTTTAGCCTGAGATGAAGACTAAGTTGAAAGGCAGTGAGCGTGGATGTCGCAATTTAATCAACGGTTAAGGTGTGGTCTTAATTCTCCGTTAGATGGTTATTACTGCTTTCTTCCCGCTTTCTTGCCCGAAACCCACCTTTAAAGGAATAGTTGGATTGCCCTTCCTAGTTGGAACTAATTGCCAGTTTCCCAACTCAAGTCGGGTACTGTTAATTCCAAAATAAACTATTTCTAATATTTGATTTTTGAACTATCCACTTTTTTATCTAATACATATTAGGAGATTCAACTACTCACCTTCGTCAAGCCTTGAATTTCATTTCCCCAGTATGTACCATCCCCGCTCTTTCTCTTGGGTAAGGTAAGGTATAAGGTATGGATTTGACCTACTACTCGCATTCGCATTGCATTCATAAGGGACTTTCTTCAAGCAAACCACTCAGTTATAGATTTTAAGTAGAGGTGCTCTAACCGATCTCTTCCCTTCTTTTATAGCAATATCCGAAAAAAGTCTTCTCTCTCTTAAAATTAAATAAAATACGATAATCTTAAAGTATTTATCTTCTTGGGGCTGCTAAGAGACAAAGCTCTCCGGGACAGGGAAGAAAAGTAGCAAAGTTTCTCGATTCTTCTTCTGACCGCTAGGCAAGAGACCTAAAAACGAGGGATTAGTAAGAATAAAGCTACGGAACAACTATGACGAGGGAAACGGAAGTTGCGGTTCATCCAACGATACCGGCGCTGGGGAATAGGCATCAGCCGAGAAGCTTCCTATAGCATGGGGAAAGGAGGAATTCGTATCAATATCCTTTATTCTCTGTTCGTGAGAATAGTCAGCATCTTCATTTCGATCAAAGAAGATAGGCGCCTTATTGCACTTCCTAGTGATAGGAAAAAAGGATCTATCTATCTCATGGAAGAAAATCTGCTTTCTTAGCGGCCAAAGAACCAATTCCGGGTTCTTGTACCCCATCTGTCTTTTCATTCCTTGTGGATCGTCACCCTACTTGCACCCTGAAATCCCGTCTATCTTATTTTTTTAATGTTTTAGGGAGAGATTTTCTAGTCTTTATTAGTGAACGTTCTACTTTGGCCTATCGCTTTGTCCAATTGACATGTGTTAAAACATATAGTTGCAGTTTCTCATGTGCTGATAAACCCCCCTTTGCTTTATCGATGAAGTGAAGTCCGATGTTCACTGCCCAACAAGGGGAAAATGAACAGGGGCTAAAACCAGAAGAGAAGAGCAGACAAGAACTTGAAATATAATAAAGAATATATAAAGTATCAGTGCCGGAGCTCTCGTAGAGCAGCTAGTCCTAATCTTTTGCCCTGTCCTTTGATGGGATAGGAGATGCTAATTCCTAATTTCCTAGTCCTATGTGTGACTTGGGACAAGCGGGCTTGAAATGACCTATGTATGATAGAGTCCCCCAGGTAATATAGAAATAGAAGAAAGGAGCCATAGGGTGAAAAAAAGGGCTATTGAATCAATGGAAGGGAAGCACCAATGACGGAGGAAAAGAAGAAAGCAATTACGAGCTACGCAGGCGTAGCAAGTGACATCCGAAAGACAGTCTTCTTAGTCTTCCCGATTCCTTTTGATTTCATGGAGAGAAAGCTCTTTTCTAGGTACCAAAGGACGGGCAGATTACACCTTAACTTAATAAGATAAGGGGTAAGGCGAAAGTGAGTGCGTGAATAGAGAAAGAAAGATGTCGACTCTAGGGTCTTACCCTTTGTGAAAAAAGCTTTCATTGGAGTTTCTTTCGTGCTTTCTTTCCTTAGTCTTTTACGGCCTGCTTACTTACTGGATTAGCTGAGAAGCGCTTGCTTGTTGAGCAGCGCAGAAAGAGTGAGATCTTCTGTACTAGATGGAACCACAGGAGGGGAAAGGGAACCGGGTCTCATTCCGCCTTGTTCCAAGTAATCAGATCTATTTCTAGAAATAGTGGGGGATTCATTAGCTAGAGCAGGGGATATTTCTGAACTAAGATCATACTCAAGCTTGTTAACACAAGCCTCGCATTGGATCGGATTGGTTTCGTACTTGCCTCCATAAAGTCTCCAATTTAGTTAATAAAGACTTAATTACTACATAGATCATGGGGCTATTCCGTTAACTCGAAGAAGAGTCCTGGTAAAATACTAGTTCCTGTCCTGACGGAGCGGTAAAGCATTCCTTTAGTTCTTGAGTCTTAGGACTTTCTCTCTATGCTCATTTCTATTTAATCAAAAGGCCAGTGAAAGCGGACGACTAATTAAATCTTTCTAATGCTTTCAGGCCTTTTTTCATTATCCATTCTCGTGATTATAATGTTTCTTTTCATCGGGATCTTGATCTTGTTAGATTAGAGTTATACTCTTAATACTATAGTAGGCTTAGACTTCCTTGCTAAAGAAAAGCGTTTTTTCTTCTTCCTCCCTACTGAAGGTGAAAGGCGGAAGTTAGGAGAAGTCCTAGAGCCACTGGATACTCCGAGCACTACAAGAGTGGACAATAGAACGAGCACGGTCCTACGACAAATGCTTCCTGCATGCCTGTACATCGCGTCATCGCCGCCCAGAACGACTTAGTCCCCTTTTCCCGCTTTGTGCCTGGTCTGGTATTCCCATCTCCAAAGAGCTCCCTATTTTCCACCTTTTTGAATAAACGCGAGAAGGCTGGTTTCAAATCCTTGCGGTTCTTTCTGTGCGCCGTGGATAAAAAAACAAACCTATAGGCGAGGTCTCAAACCTAAACCTATTTACCCAGAAAGAAGATAGGAAACTGGGACTGTTGACCAACGACTGGGACTGGCTCTGATTTCGGACCGTAATTCTCAACTGTTGGGCACTACCCTATCTCTCTCTCCACACCTCTTTTTCCCTCCTTTTTTGTAGGCAAAGCCTTCCCTTGCCAAAGTTGAGGTTTTTTCCTATTATTGATCAGGGCATCAAATCACAGGCGAAAGCTATTCATGAGGAGTTCTTCACCGGCAAAGCAAAGTCCTTACTTTTACTTAGACTTACCCGAATCAAGTCAAGGCGATGAAGCAGGCTCAAGGCCAAGGGAAATTTCTTTAGGAAAGCAAGTCCCATCGAGTTAGCTGTTGGAGTAAAGGCATGCCTTAAGGTAGTAAACACCAAGCCACTGCACTAGATGTTCTGGCTACATTGCATCAATATTTCAGCCCGATCCTTCCCTTCCTCTCCCTTACCTTAGGTCGAGCCTGAGTTTCAACTCGTCGGAAACTTTGACTTTTAGTCCATTTTGGCTTGCACTGACCAGTGCTGTGGTCTTTCGACCGTTGATCGTCACATCGACATGCATGAGCTTTGATTCCTACCATTCCGTGCTCAAAAAGAACCCGAGTGCCATCTTCTGGTTAAAGATCGGCCTTGTCGAGGAAGTTTTGAAATGGTTGGCTAGCCTTAGATTCAATCTTTGGAAGATCCAGGCACCGGAGGAGCCACCAAGAAGTGGTCGCTCAAAAACGGATCTTGGTGTATAGAGGCCCCAGAGGGAGCCGGCGGAGCATGCCTTGTCACCAGGAGTTGTGCCTTGATCAGTTTCTTATGAAAGATTTTTTTCAAGGGGGTGAAAAGCTATTACTTTCAAAAGAATCGGGGAAGTCCTCTGACACCGGGAATTCATCTGCACTGTTATTCCGCATCTGAGATGATCTATGCCAGTTTTCATTCAGTTTCAGGTCGGATAATTGGTAAAAGCGATTCTGATTTACGTCGCTAACAGCTATTCTTGCAAACAGAACAGGGGAATTTGCCCACTTCTACTTTATTTTTCTCTCATCGATTGACTGACTCAAAGGCAAAACCGACATTCAAGGATTGAAGATGTATCCGATCCCAGGTGCGTCTTCTTTTTAATCTTAAATCTTATTAGTTTACTAGAGTAGGCGAGTTCACAGACAGGTGACATATCTTAGAAAAGAAAGGAGAAACCCTATTGATGTATCCGTGATAGTTCGTGGTCTTTCTTCCAAAAGAATATCCACTTAGTAGTAGTCGCTTGGAGAGGTAGAGATGAATGCTTGTTCGTTCTGACAGTACGTACCTTCTCATGTAACAATCAGTCTTTCCTCTTAAGCAAGGCCTTTCATGCCTAGCTTTCTCTCCCATCTTTTCTTAGTCTATCTTAGAGTCTAGCTTGAACTTGAATATGGATAGAAAGAATAAAGCAAGGGCAGGACCTAGGGAAAGATCGAGAATAGGTAAGCCTGTGCTGATAGTGTTAAGCTAGTGCTAAGGCAGCAGTAGGCTAGTCATCCTTCTCTTCTTTCTTTACTTTATCTTTCAAGTAAAATAAAGTGGATCTTTATTTTCTTCTCACTTTCCGATATCAAGAGAGATTTCATACCGGAGTATGTGGCAGAAGGATATCTAGTTTCGGAAGGATTAGAGGCCTAAGGTACGCCCATCTATTGCTAATCCTTTTGCTTTTGGCCTGTTTCCTTCCCTACGAAGAGTGTTCAGTCCTAAGTTCTAAGGAGCTAACTATCTGACAAGGCTATTCTCGTATCAAAGCCTCCGCTTACTAAGTAGCGTAATAGTTAACAATTCTCGAGTGCTGCCAATAGATCTCCAAAAATTAAGGCAAGTAAACTTCCAGGGCTAAGCTTATCCTAATCTATTCCAGAGAGTTAGAGTTTCTCTGCGAAGGGCTGGCTAGGTCGAATCTTCTCCCTCGATCTGTCTTCGTTTTAAAAAGGTTGGGTTGGCTATTGACTGGTCTGTGTTCACCTTTCTCGTCGATGATCGATAAAGAATCTTTCGTTGAAAGGGATGCCGAGAGGACAAAACCTCTATCAGTATGAAAATCTTCTTCCACACGCCGTTGACAGAGAAGAGTTTCGTCCGCCCATACAGTTGTGGCACATGAATGCCAATTAGTCGGTTTCCGGCTGACTTACTTTCCTCTGCTCTTACTCCCGCACTCGGGAAAAGAAGAGCTACTGACACTGACTACTCTCTGCTATCTTTTACATTACGCCATTAAGGAAGAAAACTCTTAGCTACTTTTTCTTCCCTGCTTGGGATCCATTTACCGATCGGAGAGAAAATATGACTTCGCAGCAAAAGAAAAGAAGAATCTATTTCTGCCAAGTCAGCTTCAAAGCAAGAAGGAAGCTAGGGAAAGAAAGGAGAGAGAGTGCTTGATCCTAAAATACAAGATTTGCCCGCTCTCAGTCAATCATAGAACGATCTTTTCCCTCGGCCCTATAGGAGTGCAAGCCTTTTTCACAGAGGAGGATCTTTGCCACAGAACGAACTCTTCCAGATGAGGATGTTAGCGAATAGGCTTTCAACTAATCTCTTTTCTTCCCTTCGTAAAGAGTAGTCAACCACCTCTTTCCCCACATTCGAGATCTAGAAGTGGAATCAATTCTTTCATAAGATCTGTTCAGTAGAATCCGGTGGAATCAAGCGGGTAGCTTTCCTGAAGCGGAAAACTGAAATGGGATACGAATCAAAGGGAACACGGTGTTTAAAGGCAGTAGCTCGCCTTGTCCAGTAACCATTCTGAGTGGGGTAGATAAGACTTTGGATCAGGTTGTCGGCCCGCAGACCCCATTTCGGAGCCATAGTAGTGGGCTCCTTGGTCCCACGGCTTCTCAATGCTACTTTCTTTGAAGAGACGAAAAGATCCCTGAACCGCTAGTACCCACCTGGGGGCGGATTCCTTCCGATCTGATTGAATAAGACCAAACTCTAAAACCAATCTCTGCCACGTCTTACCGAATTACACGACCTCAATCCTCATCGATTTCAGTCTTGATGGCAGATAGTTTACTGGTTGCTATCTCTTTCCCTTGAGCCTGGTATTAATTCTTTAAAGCCTTGAGCCGAGTGTGGGATCGATACCATCTAGAAAAGAAAGCAGTCTACTAAATCGACTAAGGGAAATAGGTAATCAACTCCTTTTCATACAACAATATGCCAACCGGGCTTACTATACGGAATATAAGACCTCAAGGCAAAGCCAATTTCCCCGAAAGCTTGGAAAGCGGGAAAGCGTTCCACCTTACAACCATACTCGCGCAGGAAAAAAGCAAACTCAGTCCTCTCTTAGGGTGACGAGGGACAAAGCAGCAACCAAAAAAGCATTGAACCTTAGCCGACTTCGAGCACTTCGAAAGAGACTAGGCGCTGACCGATAGGATTAGAAGGAGTAGGCGATGACTGACTGAGAGGCGGATACGATTTAACTCTTTGGTGAAGGATTAGGACTTAGGTGGGCAGCTTAGCTTAAGGGAAGGGGCATATTCTCCTTGATTTCAGTCTATTGGGTATTTGTATAATTGCGTAAAAAACTATTTTCCGACAGACATAGCAATTCTCTCCTGATGGGGGTTCCCCGCATGGCTATTCCACATCAACTGAAAATGAGAGACCAACTGACACAGAATAGCTAATAGAAAAAGAGATAGAATGTCGTATCGTAATGGAATAAGCTTTAGATCGCTCGCATCAATAATGGGGCACTTAACTCCTTCAACGAAGAAATCGAAAGCGAGGACGGAATACAAGACTTAGTCGATTGGAATCCTTATGGACCTTCTACGACTAAACGATAGGGCGGGCGTACGGAGAGCATTAGCCTGATGGGGCTTCCCTGCGGGGCTCTTACACAGAAAGTCAAGAACCAATACAAGGATTAGGCCCTGGACTTCGATTAGATAGATTTTCTTTCCTTGCTTACTGGCATTAAGCCCTTCATGAAAGGATTAGGCGCTGACTTAGAGGGAAAGGCAAGGCCCTCAACGAAGACAGAAAAGTCAGCACTTGATGCGGAGCGGGAGAAGGAAGACCATACCACTCGCTCCTGACACAGGCTCGGGAGGAACTTCACTCCTTGTCCTTGGACCACCGGGAAGAGAGGAGGGAAGCTTAGACAAGTTACCTTAAGCAATAGGGGACATAGGCACAGCCAAAGAGATGTACCGAGTCGAATGCACATACACCTAAAAGAGTATGAGGATCCACTACCTCTTCTTCCCTTACTACGAGTCGCAAGGAGAAGGAGATTGGTTCGGGAAAGCAGTGAACAAGGGAAATTGCCCTCTACGACTTTTTCAAGAACGAATTCCATACTTGGAACGAGTATGATAGACGAGTGTCATCCCTACGGTCGTGCGTGTGGGGGGAAAGGAGGGTAGTGTGAGGCCTGGTTAGCTATATCTCCCTATTGATTATAGGAAAAGAAAGACGAAGACCAATACACCGGGGGAGTTCGATCATATCATACCTCGCTCTGAAGTATGAAGCATCCTATTGGGACACGACATAGGCGATTTCTATATGATAGAACAAGGGAAAGGGGTATAAGGTGTCCGGCGAGAGTGACCTTACGGGACGGAGCTAATGCCTTTCATGCCAACCAGGTATTCACCTGAATAAAGCAAGCCAAATCCCAATCTGCAACAGAGCGAGTAGCCTGGTCAACGAGTGCGAAGGGAGCTTTGGTTACGAAGAAGGTTTTTCTATCGTAGGAAGTGTAGTCGCCAAAAGGCGAGTTGAACGAAGGGCCTAGGGAAGTCGGGGCTGAGCAACCTTTCTCTAGCTTTTTCAGTAGGGGAACTTACCCCATCGATCCGGGTAGCAGGAGAAGTCTAGAGATAGAAAGAAGTAGGCAGAAGAGCGTGAAGGACAAAAGAGCGGTTGATTCTGTCCCGACCGAAGACAACGTTTTTTTGTTTATTTCATCTAATGGGAGGGGCGGCTAGGCGGGTTACGGCATAGGCATTCTTCAAATCCGTGTGGAAGCATACGAAGAAGGATTCGAACCAAGAGATCCAGTCTATCCCGAAACAACGGATCCCATCCTAAACTAAAAGAGAATCTGTCTACCAAACAAGGATATTCCCATCCTTCCACCAAAGCCACAACACTTCCTTTATCACCATCTCTACCAAAAGAGGGGGTAAGCAGACGCCGGCGCGTAAGCAAAAGCACCTGGCTTCACATCCCCAACATGGATTTCTGTTCCGCCGACTTCACGGCTCATTTACTATCTATTTGAATTCCCGGCTTTAAGACAAGACGATGAGTCAGGGAAAGCTGGACGAGAAGAAGACTAAAAAAAAGTATAAGATATTATAGATATTAGTCGGGGAATCGAAAAAAGTCTGTTGAAATAGCAGATGATTAGTCGGCTCTTACGTTCCTAAAAATGCTAGTAACAAGGCAATCTCCGCGAAATCTCTGTCCACATCATCTAAAAAGAAGTTAAACAAAACCGGATGAAGAAATCGGACGGGCGGTATTCCGCCGTTTAAGGCCAGGTTTCGCCCCTTCTTGTCCTGTATCGGAGAATGTAGAAAGCTATCGACTAGATTTAGAACGAATTGATCATCTATAAGAAGCTTGATTTTGTCCACAAGCCGCTTTCTACAAAGAGTCCTACTTAAGATAGCAAAATCCATAAAAAGGAGGACCCTCAGATTGGACCAACCTGTTATCGCAGCCACTGGGGTGCTTGTTTATCTGTACGGAAGGCGAATGACTGCTCAAGAAAGACATTTTGGGTGAATACGTATTTCTTAAGTGTATATGCAAGTGAGATCAGAACGAGTTCATCTTCTAGTTTGAGACGAAGATAGCGGTCGTCATCAAACCCTTCGAGAGTATCGAACCGAAAAACAGGCTGTCCATCTTAATAGGAAAGCCCCTTGTCACTGATTTTAGCCGAAATAGAGAGAGTTTATACGAACCATTAAGAACTTACTTTTCAAGTTTTACGAGATCTACCCTTTGGTAAATAAAATCATATTTTTTGACCATCTCCTGGATTTCCAGGATAAGACAGTGTCGTAAAGTAGACATGGTGAGTCGCTCGTTCGTTAAGTTGAGAAATTCAAATGTTACAACATAGCATGGGATTCGAACCCAATTCCGCCAAAACCCCCGAAAAAAGCAAGAATGATATGACAAAGAAATAAGCTTTTCATTTCTCCGGAGCACCCGCCCGTAGGTTTTAGTAGACATCGGTACAATTTTAGGATGTTATAACTCATAAGGCAATGAGAGGGAGTACTATTAAGAACCATCTCGCTCGCTGGTCTTTTCGACCGTATTATCGACCACGATCGAATCCCGCCCGCATTCGGGATCGGGCAGCGGTACCACGCTCTTCCGTGCTCGTAGGTTGACTCCCCTATGCATCCCGACTAAGGTCTCACAAAGGTGCACTTCCTCTATGGATCCAGCCGCTTCGCTAATGTGAATAGGTTAATAAGAAGGGTGGATTGGTTATATACTCTTATGCGCGTTCCTTCTTCGAACCTTTTGGTATGTATTGCCCCCTTACTATGGCTCAGATCCACCAGACGAGAAACTAAATTCCGCACTGCTGCTGAGTCGTCGGACTTATCCACCAAGGGATTCGTGGAATTTCTGTGGATTGCGTTGGGGGAAATCTACCAAAGCTAGGCAGATAGATAGACTCCTTTCCCGCTGCTAAGGGAAAGCAAGAAAGAAAATCCAATTCTTGTTTTTTAACCAGCGCCCCCTTTTGGGTATGCAGGTACTAAGAGTCCTCTCACTACCAACCAGCAGACATCATCTGGCTGGGTCTTGCCGGTATCAACAACGAGAAAGAAACAACCAAATGGAAACAGCAACTAACTATGGCTCTTGGCCCAGACAACGTCCTAGGCGTAGGGGAGATCGGAGCAAGAGGGAACGCCTACACGACGTTTTTATTCCTGGGCTGTAGTAAGTAGATCGAGAGGTCGTTCCGCCCCTTGTCCCCAAATTTGGGTAATAATTTCTCTTTGAATTTTGCTCCAATCTGACCTAGCTGGCGAGCGATCCCAGTTCGCGACAGAGAACAAGACAGCAAGCGAGCGTACCTTTGTTCGCTTCTTCTCCACCAAGCACGGAAGTTTAAGGATAACTGTAGGTCGGTGGCTACCTAAGGAAACTCCGATTTGATCCGCCCCCGGCTGGGAGGCATCTATCTCATCCCGATCACAAGGAGAGGTTCACTATGATGGGGGGTACTTATTTTTCCCTTCCGGAAAGAATGAAATGCATAGGGGACCATCCTTTTGTTGCGGCATGCTCCTCAGATTTACGGATTCGAAGGGGGCCTCAGGCCCTACTTAGTTGACTGACAATGACAAAGGCTTGCGAAACTAAGTAGCGCCTTTTCCTTTTTGTTTGAATAACCCATTCTCATTATCTTTCATAAGTCAAGTAGGCAAACCTATAGGTCCTTAGTAGCGTTGACAAAGAAGAAGAGTCGGTTAAAAGACAGCGAATCTTTTTATTTATATTATAGGCCAGCTTGACAAGCAACCCTTCCTCTTGATCTGAGGTGCGAAGAGAAAGATCTCTTTTTTATGACTTCCACTTATCGATCCCGGCCCAGAAAAGTGACCGACCAGGCCCTATTGATGAATGAAAGAAAGGGTTTATGAGCCCTAGCCCTGTAAGCCCACACCTGTGTAGAGTATATCGTTCAACACCTGCGGCACAAACCCATTTTTGACCTATTGGTCCTAGTATCATAGGCGACCGAACGGCCGCCCCCTAATTACTAGACCAACCTGCTATAATAATTCCATAAACACCTAGCGAAGATATGGCAAACAAATAAAGTAACCCTATGTTCGGATCTGACAATACCATACCATAATCAAAAGGTACAACGGCCCAAGCGACCAGACTTAACATAAATGTAGTCACTGGAGCCATTCTAAAAAGGGAGAAATTAGCACTACTTGGTGAAATAGGTTCTTTTAGAATCAATTTCAAACCATCTGCTATAGGTTGTAACAATCCAAACGATCCCACTACATCAGGACCCTTTCGACGTTGCACAAAAGCCATTACTTTACGTTCAGCTAGCACTAAAAAGGCTACTCCTAGTAGAAGTGGTAGAATTATTCCAAGTATTTCAGCTGGAACAGCTATGTACATTTTCGATTTTCTATTCACTCATGATCTGGCCTGGTCGACCCAATCATGATATTGAAGGATGGGACCTTTTCTCGAAAAACTCCGGATCTCGATAAGAGTTGAAGATGGTGAAACATCGAATCCTGTTACCTTACTTCGAATGGAATCTTAGCCCGCCTCACTTTCTTTACTGCATAAGGGCATAAGCGAAGTCAAGGGATTTCCGTCTAACTAGTGGCTGAGAGTAAGCAAGCTACCTTCATTCAACAGATTTGTGGTTGAGTTAATAACATGCTCTAGGTCGGGAATCTTTGATCTTCTCTTTTGCATTTCCGCTGCCTGCCTTATTTTTCGTGTCCGTCCGTATCGCAAAGCTGGTCGACGCCAGCTGTAATGGTTGAAAATAGGGGGCCCACCAAGACCCCCTCCCCTAATAAAATAAAGCTTTTTTCGATAAAGCAAACAATTCGTTCCGACAACTTCGGACCAGATTAACCCCTTTGAATTAGCCGATCTTACAAGATCGATCGGGCGGGCTGGTTGGGAAGGGGTGATTAGCGGAGAAAAGAATTGCTGAGAGAGAGATTCTTGGTCAGGACGAATGAGTGGCTGTGAAGCATGCTCCTCCGGGGATTGACCCTTCCCCGAGTCAGTCCAGTCAGAAAGGGGAGGGCCCGCTGTCTAGACTGCATTTCGGGAGTTTGAACACCATCCCATTTCAACCAAAAATACAACCCTGTCAAAGACCTTAACGGCCTTCCTTCTTTATGAGTGGAAATCCAATCCCATTTTGTCTTTTTTTTTGCATAATGCATAATAAAAAGCAGCCAGCCGGTTATGTTATATATAAATATATATAATATATATATATATATATTTATATTTCCTTTCCCGAAAGCCTAGAAGAAGGAGGACAAAGGAGTAGTAAGAATGGTTTTCCCTTCCTCGGTAAAGTCACTAACTCGATTTAGATCGCCTCTAGGTCCCAATAGACTGAATTAGTCCTTCTACCCTGCCAAGATGCGAAGCGCAATCGTTAAGTTAAACCGCTTTCTAGTTTTCGAGATGCGAAACTTTAATAGAGTGGCCAAGAAGAATCGCCCGAAAGCAAGGGAAGGACAGTGTAACCATTTTATTATTAGTTAATCATAATAAGTGGAAAAGAGCAGTCGTAAGGCCTCCTAATAATGTAACGCCGACAAGAGATTGTGAAGAGGAGGACGAGACTGAATCATATAAATCTCGTAGTGAAGATGAGGAGGAAATAGAGTTAAGCCCTATGGCAAGAGGAGATAACATCATACACAAGTATGCCTCTATCAATGACTTTGACGGCAGCTCCCGCTAAAGCAATTGTAGCAGCGCGTGGATATCTTAACTAGGAATCTTCCTCTCATGGTCAATCAGTTCCTCGCCATGCCTTGCCCAGTCGTCACTATTTGATTCTTTTTTTTGTTCGGGATTTTTTGTCCATCTCTCCTTAGAATACCAGCCTTTATTCTGCATCGAGGAGCAGGTATAAGAGTTTTGGTGCGAAGGTCTTAGGCATCTTTCGATGAGAAGGAAATAGTATATGGCCGGAAATCGGCTTCTCCTCCTAGCTAAAGAAAGTGAGGCAGCACTATTCGCTTGAAGTAAAGTGTCACTAGCTTGCACAAGCCTTATATATACGACCCCTTCTTCTTCACTTCTCCGAGGAAGTGGCTTAAAAGCAGCTCCTTTAAAGAAATCCATGCCACCCGCTTCAAGTAAAGTAAGAAGTCCCACTGCTTTTATTCCTCTAAGCGTTTATTCCGCTAGTCTGCCCCTTAGTGAAAGCAGAACCAGCACTTAAAAAAGAGTAGGAGAAGGAGAAGTTGGCACGTCTTTAACTTTTTCTACGAAACTATGCTATGATTCCCATCTCGAAATCAAACCTGTTAAAATCCATCTCCCCCACAGGAAAAAAGGCACAAACAGCCTATTTGTACTAACAGGACCAGGACAGCTCCTTCTGTGCTTAAGCTTACTCTAGCTTCCCTTACTTCTTGTTATGCGTCCTATTCTCTTAGTCTACTATGCATGGCATGCCTGCTCGTTGCGCCCAGATCTTTCTTTTCCTAAAGCAGGGTTGTCTTTTGTTCCGAAAGTCTTTCTGTCCTGTCTTTCTACCGCTTGTGAAAGCATTCCTTCATGCGCTCATTCACTCCGCTCGGCATCGGCATCAATCTTGCCATGATCTTTCATCTCATGACTGAAGTTGGCCATGAAGCCAGTGAAGACGTGTCCCTCACGTAGGTGTGAGGAAGAGACAAAGAGAGCCTCTCTGACTCCTTGCTTATGGTTTGCTGCCCTGGACCCTTTTATGGAATGGTATCTCGGTGAACAAGGTAGCTGTGTCACGGATATTCCGTTAATATACGTGGGATGAAAGCCTGGCTTCTTTCGGACTGGGATTCGAGTTTTCAACTTCCAGATACGGTTCGACAGAGGAAGCCGCGACTGATGCGACTGTGAGAAAGAAAGGTAGCTTGCTTCCCTCCTGGACTCTTGTTTAGCTTGTTAGAGGGAATGATCCGCCAGATCGGGGATCTGGTTT